CATTTATAGTCTATCTCTTTCTATATATGGAAAGTTAAGAAATCATCATATAATAATCGAGAAATTGAAATAGAAAAGAAAAAAGGGAGGTTTGTGATGATTTTAAAATCTTTTCTACTAGGTAATCTATTATCCTTATGCATGAAGATAATAAATTCGGTCGTTGTGGTCGGACTCTATTATGGATTTCTGACCACATTTTCCATAGGGCCCTCTTATCTCTTCCTTCTGCGAGCTCGGGTTATGGAAGAAGGAACCGAGAAGGAGATATCAGCAACAACGGGTTTTATTACGGGGCAGCTCATGATGTTCATATCGATCTATTATGCGCCTCTGCATCTAGCATTGGGTAGACCTCATACAATAACTGTCCTAGTTCTACCGTATCTTTTGTTTCATTTCTTCTGGAACAATCACAAAAACTTTTTTGATTATGGATCTACTACCAGAAATTCCATGCGTAATCTCAGCATTCAATGTGTATTCCTGAATAATCTCATTTTGCAATTATTCAACCATTTCATTTTACCAAGTTCAACGTTAGCCAGATTAGTCAACATTTATATGTTTCGATGCAACAACAAGATGTTATTTGTAACAAGTAGTTTTGTTGGTTGGTTAATTGGTCACATTTTATTCATGAAATGGGTTGGATTGGTATTATTCTGGATACGGCAAAATCATTCGATTCGATCTAATAAGTACCTTGTGTCAGAATTGAGAAATTCTATGGCTAGAATCTTTAGTATTCTCTTATTTATCACCTGTGTCTACTATTTAGGCAGAATGCCATCGCCTATTGGTACTAAGAAACTGAAAGAAACCTCAGAAACGGAAGAAAGCGATGTAGAAACAACTTACGAAACGAAGAAGACGAAACAGGAACAAGAGGGATCCACTAAAGAAGACAAAGATAGCCCGGTTTACGAAGATTCTTATCTTGATATCCATCAAGATAATTGGGAATTAGGAAAACTTAAAGAAGAGAAAACTTATTTTTGGTTTGAAAAACCTATTGTAACTTTTCTTTTCGATTATAAACGCTGGAACCGCCCATTGAGATATTTAAAAAATGATAGGTTTGAAAATGCTATACGAAATGAAATGGCACAATATTTTTTTTATATATGCGGATTCCAAAGAAATATTGTGGAAAAAAAAAAAAAAATGGATACATAAGAAAAATACAAGAATAGATAAGATGAGATTCGCCCCCCTCCCATATATTTAATTCCTTCGCCTATAAAGAAACTAACAACACCAATCCCATTTATCATTCCATCAATTATATGTCTATCAAAAAACTGAACTAGTTTAGCTAATTCTCTTACATTCCCAGTAAAAATTTGAGTATAAAAAATATCTATATAACCACGATTATATGACCAGTTATATATCACATTTTTTATTTGGTCCAAGAAAATTATCTTGTGGCTCTTCTTCACAAATGAATTGATTAAGCTCAAATTTTGTAAAGATGAATAAACAGATCCATATAAAATGGATGCTATAAATAATCCAAAAAAGGTTATACTTACTGAAAAAACGGCATTTTTCAAAAAATCATAAAAATTCGAAGACTCATTTTGATGGAAAAAATTTGTAGATGGAGTTAACCACTTTGACAATAGATCAGAATCTATTCTACCAAAATCAATTCCCATTGATCCAATGAATAAAGTAAATAATACGAATATAAGCATGGGAAACAACATAGTATTGTCCGACTCGTGCGGATAGGTGTAAGTATGTTTATTTCTAAAGTAAGTACTAAAGTATCGTACTCCATTTTGAAAATTAGTTTCAATTCGATATGTATTTTTTGAAAAAAAAGAAACCTTAGTATTTATTGTTGAAAACAGTAAATTTTTATTTATTTCTTTGGGTACTTCTTTTCCCCATAAAGATATTGAATAGAAAGAACTATTTTTAGCGCTACTGTAATTTTGAAAATGAATACGCAAATGCCCATCAAAGGTAAGTAAATACATTCGAAACATATAAAATGCAGTAAATCCTACTGTAAATGAAGCGATTATTGCGAAAATTGGTGAATACAACCAACTATCATTAAGAATTTCGTCTTTCGACCAAAAACAAGCAAGAGGTGGAATACCACAAAGAGAAAGTGTACCTAATAAAAAAGTAATTCTTGTAATCGGAATATATTTTGTTAACCCCCCCATAAGAACCATATTTTGACTTTTATCTGGTGAAAATCCAACAATGGATTCCATTGAATGAATAATGGATCCAGATCCTAAAAACAATAAAGCTTTCGAATAGGCATGAGTGATCAAATGGAATAAAGCAGCCCTATAAGAACCTATACCTAGAGCTAACATAATATAACCCAATTGAGACATGGTAGAATAAGCTAAACTTCTTTTAATATCTCTTTGAGCAAAGGCCAAAGTAGCTCCTAATAGTACTGTTATTACACCTATTAAGGAAATAAGATTCATTATGTAAGGTATGACTATGAAAAGAGGAAGAAGCCTAGCTATAAGAAAAATTCCTGCTGCTACCATAGTAGCAGCATGTATAAGAGCCGAAATGGGAGTGGGTCCTTCCATAGCATCAGGTAACCATATGTGAAGGGGAAATTGTGCAGATTTAGCAACTGCGCCGAGGAATAAAAAAGAAGCACAAAGAATAACAAATAAAGAATCTACTCCATTATTATGCATTAAATTAGTAACTATTTCGAACAAATCCCGAAATTCGAAACTACCCGTTATCCAATAAAATCCTAAAATTCCTAATAATAAACCAAAATCCCCTATACGATTGGTTACAAAAGCTTTTTGGCAAGCACTTGCTGCAATTGGTCGTGTGAACCAAAAACCTATTAATAAATAGGAACACATTCCTACAAGTTCCCAAAAAATATAAATTTGTATCAAATTAGAACTAGTAACTAATCCCAACATAGAAGTATTGAAAAAACTCATATAAGCAAAAAATCTCAAATATCCTTGATCATGAGACATATAATTATCACTATAAATAAGAACCATGATTCCAACAGTAGTAATTAATATTGACATAATAGAAGTAAGCGGATCAATCAAGTGTCCGAACTCTAAAGAAAAATCATTATTGACAGTCCAAGACCATAGATATTGATAGATCAAATTTCCGTTTATTTGCTGAATAGAAAGATTAACAGAAAACACCATAGCTATAGTTAGCATCAAAACACTCGGAAAAGCCCACATACGTCGAATATTTTTTGTTGCTGCAGGAATAAGCAGAAGTCCAAATCCTATTAACATAGTAATAGGAAATGGAAGAAAAGGTATTATCCATGCATATTTATATGTATGTTCCATAAAAAAACACAAATTTTCGTTTTTTTCTTATAATTGTTTCCGATTCACCAATTTTTATTGTTTTCTTCAAAAGCAATAAAAAAAATTAACAAAAAAAGATATGAAACCTTAAATATTCTTATTTTAGATTTTTCTTACTTTTTCAGATATTTTAAAAAGTTGAAAAAGTTATAATTTGTTGCTTAAATGCTTTGCTCAAATAGCTCGATCTAGAGTCATTTTTGAGTTATTCATTTTTGAACTCAAAAAATATTTTTTGAGTTCAAAAAAAATGAGAATATGATATTTAAAAAAAAAAAGAATTATACTCGAATTCTATTCTCGTAATATGTAACCATATCATATACTATAGTAAGCAAAGTAAAAGTAAGCAAAGTAAACAAAAATAACTATACCAACACCAGTAGAATATGGATATATAGTATGCATTAATAAATCAACTAATTCTTATAGTAAATTTTTTTTGTAATAATTACCTAATTTATATTTTTTGTAGAATTGATTGATTGGCTTTCAATCCAATAAGATAAAAAAATATCAGAAATCTTATAAAACCCCTTACTTCTTATATTCTAGAACTGAAAAAAAACTTAAAATGAAAGTTCCTTTTCTTAGCTAACGGAATGTCTTGTTTAACATATTAACTACTAGAAAATTCCTTTAAAAATTTTACTTTCTTTTCTTCTATTTTTTCCTAGTTTATTATATATGTAACACACATGTATATATATAAACAATATATTTGGATTATTTATATTACAAAAAAAGATTATCGACGGAATTAAATATAATATAAAAAATGACTAAGACTAAAAAAAAACAATCCATATTGAGCAATACATGTCTTTCACATACAACAATAAAAAGGAATAACTCTTTTTTTTATGGCAGTTCCAAAAAAACGTACCTCTATATCAAAAAAACATATTCGTAGAAATATTTGGAAGAAAAAGGGAAATTTAGTTGCAATAAAAGCCTTTTCTTTAGCAAAGTCCGTTTCGACGGGAAATTCAAAAAGTTTTTTTGTGCGGCAAACAAATAAGAAAATCTTGGAATAATTTGAATTCCGTGATTTAAAGAACTTTTCTATATTTAGAATATGAAAAATTTGCATTAACTTATGTATTGACTTCCTCAAGATTAGTTAGAACTTGCTGCTATTTTATGTCGAATACTAACTTATCTGTCTACTAGTTTGGTTCTAAGTATTATTTTATTTCTTTTCCCAGTAGAAAAATATTTTTTTCCATTAGGAAAAGAAATAAAATGAAATTATGATGAATATTAAAACTATTTTGTTTTATTATATGTCTATCTGAAGATCAAATTAAATTGGTTTCGTTTACTAAATAGTATCTTATATTTAAATTATGTACATAACAAACAACAAAGAGTATATAAACAAAAAATATATATATTCTATTTTCTATATTTATATAATTAGAATAATTTAATGAAATTACATTAAGTACATTAAAAAGTAGACTAAAAACAAGATTTTTCGAAAAAGAGTCCCTTAATTTCTAATTTCATTTATTAAATTTAGTAATTACATTTTGATATGTATAAAATCCTATTTATTGAATTTATATTTATTTTAATAAAAAAAAAATATTTTTCTAAGTTTTATAAGTGTTATTAACAATTTAAAGAATACTTTAGTTTAAATTAAACAAAAGAGTTGAAAGGAACCCTTATTCATCTATTCTAATGTTTCCTAAAGTATAACTATATCGGATTCTAGAATCTACATCTAGACGATTCAACATGAATTGACTATTATTATTTAAAGTAAGCCGCTATGGTGAAATTGGTAGACACGCTGCTCTTAGGAAGCAGTGCTAGAGCATCTCGGTTCGAGTCCGAGTGGCGGCATACTCTAAAAGAGATAGAATAGATCTTATCTTATAATGTATTTAATTCCCGATTTCAATTCTGTAATGAGACCCCTTTTATGTATGATATTTGCGACTTTAGAACATATATTAACTCATCTCTCTTTTTCGATCGTTTCAATTGTGATTGCGATTCATTTGATGAATCTATTAATTCACGAAATCATCGGATTACGCCATTCGTCGGAAAAGGGAATGTTAGCTACTTTTTTTTCTCTAACAGGATTATTAGTTATTCGTTGGATTTCTTCGAGACATTTTCCATTAAGTAATTTATACGAGTCATTGATCTTCCTTTCATGGAGTTTTTCCATTATTCATATGGTTTCCAAGCTATGGAATCATAAAAATGATTTAAGCACAATAACCGCGCCAAGTGCTATTTTTACTCAAGGTTTCGCTACATCTGGTCTTTCAAGTAAAATGCATCAATCAGCAATATTAGTACCTGCTCTACAATCTCAGTGGTTAATGATGCATGTAAGTATGATGTTATTGAGCTATGCGGCTCTTTTATGTGGTTCATTATTATCAGTCGCTTTTTTAGTCATTACATTTCGAAAAAACATCGATATTTTTTTTAGAAGCAAAAATTTATTAATTAAGTCATTTTTCTTTGGGAAGATCGAATACTTGAACGAAAAAAGAAGTGCTTTTAACAACACTTCTTTTCTTTCATTTCCAAATTATTATAAATATCAATTAATTCAGCGTTTGGATTATTGGAGTTATCGTGTTATTAGTTTAGGGTTTACCTTTTTAACCATAGGTATTCTTTCTGGAGCGGTATGGGCTAACGAAGCATGGGGGTCTTATTGGAATTGGGACCCCAAGGAAACTTGGGCATTTATTACTTGGACCATATTCGCGATTTATTCACATACTAGAACAAATCAAAGTTTGCACGGTACGAATTCGGCACTTGTAGCTTCTATAGGATTTCTTATAATTTGGATATGCTATTTTGGGATCAATCTATTAGGAATAGGTCTACATAGTTATGGTTCATTCACATAAAATCTAATGGAATTTCTGCAATTCCATGCGGAATAAGTAAGACGTATATAACGAAAATTTGTACGAGTTTTTAAGAACTGTTTGAATTAAGATTCAAACGGTTCTCAAAAACTTGGGATACATCTTTCTAATTCACTTTTTTATTATATTTTTTTTCGTTGTACAGTCTAAAAATCTTAAAATTGAAAATTATAAGACTTTCTATCTCATTAAGAAAAAAAAATTATCTATGAAAATAATTAGATAGGATAGCTTGTATCTTGTCAACTGATAAAGAAAGAACGAAATCAGGATAAATACCAATTCCTATTACGGGTAAAAAGATACAGATCGAAACAAATAGTTCTCGTGGTCCAGAATCCACGAAATTTGAGTTTGGAACATTGAAAAAATTGTATCCATAGAACATCTGACGTAACATAGATAACAAATAAATGGGAGTTAATATCATTCCAATTGCCATTACAAGGGTAATTAATATTTTGGGCATTAAAAGATATTTTGGACTGGTAATTAGTCCCAAAAATACTACTAATTCCGCAACAAAACCACTCATTCCCGGCAATGCAAGAGAAGCCATCGAGAAACCACTAAACATGGTAAATATTTTTGGCATTGGAATGGATATCCCCCCCATTTCGTCGAGATAAACAAGACGTATTCTATCACAACTCATTCCTACCAAGAAAAAAAGTGCAGCACCAATAAATCCATGAGAGAGTATTTGTAAAACGGCTCCGTTGAGTCCCATGTCGGTTATAGAACCAATTCCTATAATTGTGAAACCCATGTGCGATACAGAAGAATAGGCTATTCTTTTTTTTTGATTGCGTTGACCAAGCGAGGTTGAAGCTGCATAAATTATTTGGATTGCCCCTACTATCATCAACCATGGAGAAAATATAGAGTGAGCATGTGGTAATAATTCCATATTGATACGAATCAATCCATATGCTCCCATTTTTAATAAGATTCCCGCTAGAAGCATACATGTACTGTAATGTGCTTCTCCATGGGTATCCGGTAGCCATGTATGTAGGGGTATAATCGGTGATTTGACAGCATAAGCAATAAGGAAGCCCAAATATAATATTATTTCTAATGTCACAGGATATGACTGATTAGCTAATCTGTCAAAATCCAATGTCGGTTCATTGGAACCATATAAACCCATACTTAGAACTCCTAGTAAGAGAAAAATGGAACCCCCCGCAGTGTACAAAATAAACTTTGTAGCCGAGTACAAACGTTTCTTTCCTCCCCACATAGATAAAAGTAAGTAAACAGGAATTAATTCTAACTCCCACATGATAAAAAAAAGGAAAAGATCTCTAGAAGAAAATAATCCTATTTGACCGCTGTACATTGCTAACATCAGGAAATAGAACAATCGCGAATTTCGAGTAACAGGCCAAGCTGCTAAAGTAGCTAAAGTAGTGATAAATCCTGTTAGTAAAATGGGTCCTATAGAAAGTCCGTCGATTCCCAGTCTCCAGTGAAAATTGAAAACATTTATCCATTTAGCATCCTCTTCTAATTGAATTAATGGATCGTCCAATTGGAAATGATAACAGAACACATAGGTTGTTATAAGGAGTTCTAATAAACAAATACATATAGTATACCACCGAAATACCTTATTCCCCCTATGAGGTAGAAAGAAAATTGAGGAACCCGCGAATATTGGCAAAACTACAAGTATTGTTAACCAAGGGAAATAACTCATGATAAAGACAAGATACGTTTTGACCAAAAAGCCCGTGCTCAAAAGAATATATTTTTTTAAGTACGGGCTTTTGTCGGTAAAAAGGAATCAAATGATTCAAGTGGAATTTATTATAACGTATCAATAAGATAGACCCATGCTGCGAGTTGTTTCATGCCATAAATAAACACGGACACTCAAAAAATCTGTTGGACAGGCGGATTCACATCTTTTACAACCTACACAGTCTTCGGTTCTTGGCGCAGAAGCAATTTGCTTAGCTTTACATCCATCCCAAGGTATCATTTCCAATACATCTGTGGGGCAGGCTCGTACACATTGAGTGCACCCTATACATGTATCATAAATTTTTACTGAATGTGACATTGGGTCTATAAATTCCAATTTTAAACATAAAAAATTTTCGATCTGGTAAAGTAAAAAACGAATTCTAAATTAGAAAATTATAAATTTTTTATATATTTATATTTTCTTTATGTATAGAAACCAGATGAATCAATGATTTATCAAAAAAAATCTTAAGAATCAAAATTTTTATAAATCTGTTCATGAGACGGGACCAAGAGACTTTGATTTATCTTTGAACAACTATGATCATATGAGTCACATGAATCACACGTGCGACTTCACGTTGGCTAAGAGATCGTCAATATTTCAATATAGTACTATAATATATTGAAATATTACTATACATATTAGTATCATTTGTAAATAAATAAAAAAAAATACTGAAATGATATTTTATAGAAAATTTTTTCTAGAATTTCTATATATATTATATATTTATATAGTTATGGCTAATTCTTCAACAAACTTGATTGATTAATACGGGTTGATTTTCTATTACGATAGATCGACGAAACAATAGCTAGCCCAATAGCAGCTTCCCCTGCTGCAATGGCTATAATAAAGATTGAGAAAATCTCTCCTTTTAATTGGCGACTATCAAATATATCAGAAAATAGTACGAGATTAATATTAACCGAATTAAGTATAAGTTCAAGACACATAAGTGCTCTAACCATGTTTCGACTTGTGATCAATCCATAGATACCGATCGAAAATAAATAGACACTCAAAAAAAGTACATGTTCGAACATCATTGACTAACTCCTGATCAACCTCGATTCGTTTCAATATGAACAAAAATTCAACCAAGTTGATTGACTAGAATCGAGCAATTACAGAAAAAAGGGAATATTGACAGTAGATTAAACTAAAAATTTTTTTAATTCTAACTAATTATTATTGACGGGCCATAGTAATTGCGCCTATCAAAGAAACTAAAAGAATTATCGAAATGAGTTCAAACGGAAGATAAAAATCTGTTGATAAATGAATTCCAATTTGTTGAACGTTGCTTATAAAGTCTTGCTCTATAATCTGATTTGATCTTGTAGTCCAAATAATTCCGTACCATGACGTATCTGCGATAGTAGTAATTAGTGAAAAAAGAATACTTATACAAACCAGTGAAGTGACTCCATCTCCAATAGTCCAAAAATAGGAGTCGTTGGAATATTCTAAACCATTCACGAACATAACAGCAAATATGATTAAGACATTTATAGCTCCTACATAAATAAGAAGTTGGGCGGCAGCTACAAAATAGGAGTTTGATGAAATATAGAATAAAGATATACAAACAAGAACCGATCCTAACGAAAAGGCGGAATAAATTGGATTAGTAAACAATACTACTCCTAGACCTCCTAATATAAGAAATGATCCCAGAAATACTACAAGTATATCATGTATTGGTCCAGGTAAATCCATTATTATAAGAGAAAAATAAGTCAAAATATTTCATGACCTTACTAAATAGTCCAGGAAAGAGGGGGGTGTTCCCCTTACATTTTTTTCTTATATATATTATATATGATGAGTTTCTAATGAATTTAATCTTAATATGGATATGGATGGATTACTGTGGATATAGATAAAATTATTAAAATCATAAAATTATTAAAATCATTAAGAAAGCACATATTCGCAGTTTAAATCAAAGAGTGATTCTCAACAATTAATGGTTAATAAGTTTATTAGTTTCTGACAAAAAAGGGCGACTTGTTTCCCTTTATCTTTATATAAAAAATATTATATTAGTAATCAGTAATCGTTCTTGAATCAAGGGGTTTATCTTTATCCATTTTGATTTGACCGGAATTCATAACTGTTTGAATTGTGTAATCTCCAATTATTGACATTGGTAACCGACCTAATGCAATTTGATTATAATTTAATTCGTGACGATCATAAGTTGAAAGTTCATATTCTTCAGTCATCGATAAACAGTTTGTTGGACAATACTCGACACAATTACCACAAAATATACAGACTCCAAAATCAATACTATAATTAAGCAATTGTTTCTTTTTAATCTCTCTTTTAAACCTCCAATCAACAACGGGTAGATCTATGGGACATACACGAACACATACCTCACAAGCAATACATTTATCGAATTCAAAGTGAATTCGACCGCGGAAACGTTCTGATGTGATCGATTTTTCATAAGGATATTGAATAGTTACAGGTAAACGATTTGTATGGGATAGGGTAATTATGAAACTTTGACCAATGTACCTTGCAGCTCGTATTGTTTGTTGACTATAATTTATGAACCCGGTCACCATAGGGAACATATTGTGGATCTCCGTGAATAATTTGATGTTTCTTTCTCTTGTTTAAGATCAGTTATGAATGGAGAATATCGTTATCTTATTCTATTCTTTATAGGTAAATAAGTTGAGAAGAAGTTGTCAATAATAGATTACCCAGAGAAATAGGTAAAAGAAATTTCCATCCAAAATTTAAAAGTTGGTCCATTCTCAGCCTAGGTAAAGTCCATCTTGCTGTGATAGGAACAGACAAAAACAAATAAGCTTTAGCTAATGTAATAAATATACCAATTGGTATTCCAAAAACTCCTGTCATTTTATTTATTCCGAAAAGTTCAGGAATAGATATATACGGAATAGAAAAATTCCACCCGCCTAAGTAAAGAACTGTTATAAATAATGAAGAAACTAACAAATTTAGGTAAGAAGCAAGGTAAAATAGAGCGTATTTAATACCCGAATATTCCGTTTGATAACCTGCTACTAATTCCTCCTCCGCTTCTGGTAAATCAAAAGGTAATCTCTCACATTCCGCTAGAGAAGAAATTAGAAAAACAACAAATCCCATAGGCTGACGCAACATATTCCACCCCCAAAAACCATATTTTGACTGTGCCTCAACTATATCAACTGTACTTGAACTGTTAGATAATCATAGTCGATAATAACATTACTGTTCGTATCGCTATTTCAAAACCGTACATGAGACCTCAGCTTCATACGGCTCCTCTATGGTCACAAATAAATGTAAGTACTTGTTCGCTATTATTGTAATTTTTAGATTCTACTTCGAAATAGAATAACACCGGGGAGTCCAAAATTAGACCAACGAAATTCCGTCTGCTAGAATAAAACTTCTGAATTGATCTTTTCCATTAAAATTCAAATTTCTCTTTATTTGGTAATAACTTAATCCTTAAATAAAATACTTGTTATATCAATAAATTAGGTTTTATCAATAACTCTAAAGAAAGAATTAGTTAGAAAGAATTGATCATTAATTCCAAATTTATGATTAAGAATTATGTGTATAGATATGAATATGAATGGGGAAAAGAAATAAGAAATAAATATTCTGTATCGTATTTTTTTATTTCATTTTTCCCATTCAATATTTTGCATTCTATTTCTTTTACTCCTGTCCTATTCTTCTTTCTCAGAGTAGAGGAGGTATTCTGAAAAAAAAAAGGATTAATTCGTTTTTTATAGTCATTTCTTTAATCAGTGAATAGGAGCATACTCGAGATCGGAATCGTGGAGAAGTACTACTTGGTCATTTCTACCAACTTAAAATCCTCATTATGATTCGTTTTATCCAAAGTTTTATGCAAAAGTACCCTTTTTTATATCTTACATTATCTCCATTACGAATCTTTTGTGTACCTTGGTGTTCCTAACTGTCCACTGATTTTTGATTGATCCCCGGTATGGTAATAAATACAACACAGTAGTAGAAACCCCATACAGTTGATCTTTTATACCCGCTTCAAGATATGATAATTGATCAAAGAATCTTAATCTTGGGGTAAACAGTTTATACTGCTGATGTTTATATTCTCGTACATAGGGAATGAGATTTAATCCTCGTACTGCAAATTTATAAGCAGTTTGCTTTTACTCATCTAACTATCTAGCTTAATTCATCAACCCTAATGATAAAAAAAAAAAAAATATCCATTGAATATATTCAATTTCTTTATTCTATTTCTAGAAAAGAGGGAAAATAATAATGTTCTGTCGAATCACACGTAGAGATATTGATAACACACATAGAGTTAATGGTATTTCATAACTGATAGATTGAGCAGCAGCCCGTAGACCACCTGAAAAAGAATATTTATTATTCGACCCATATCCTGACATAAGAAGTCCAATAGGGGCAATACTTGAAATGGAGATCCATAAAAAAACGCCTATACTGAGATCGGCCAAAACAAGGCGATATCCAAAAGGAATTACTAAATAACTTAATAGAACAGATATGACTGCTATAGACGGTCCCGCACTGAACAAACGAATATCTCCTCTAGATGGAAGGATATCTTCTTTAAAAAGTAATTTGGTTCCATCTGCTATAGCTTGAAGAATTCCCAATGGACCGGCATATTCGGGCCCAATGCGTTGTTGTATTGCTGCAGATATTTCTCTTTCTAACCACACAATTACTAGTACCCCTATTGTTATTCCCAATATAAGGGTGAAAATAGGAACAAAGATCCATATGAGTCCATAGACTTCTTTTAAAGATTCCGATCTAGAAAAAGAATTGATAGCTTGTACTTCCACTTCTGTCATATCAATTATCATTTCAACGATCAATTTCTCCCATAATGATATCTATACTACCTAATATCGTCATGATATCTGCCAATTTCATTCTTTTAACTAGTTGAGGGAGAATTTGCAAATTGATAAAACCGGGTGGACGAATTTTCCATCTCCAAGGGAAAACACTACTATCTCCTATCAAAAAAATTCCTAATTCTCCTTTTGGGGCTTCTACTCTCACATAAAGTTCTTGCTTCGACAATTCAAAATTGGGTGAAAGTTTTTTAGTAATAAATCTATATTCAAAATTATTCCATTCGGAATTTTTTGCTTTATCAAAACGTCGGACTTCTAAATTCTCATAAGGTCCTCCAGGAATTCCTTCTAGAGCCTGTTGAATAATTTTTATAGATTCCTTCATTTCACCGATTCGCACTAAATAACGAGCTAGTGAATCTCCTTCTTTTTGCCATTGGACTTCCCAATCAAATTTATTGTAACATTCATAACTATCAACTTTACGAAGATCCCATTGGATTCCAGAAGCTCGTAACATTGGTCCTGATAAACCCCAATTTATTGCCTCCTCGCCACCAATAATGCCCACTCCTTCAACGCGTTTCAAAAAAATAGGATTCCGCGTAATAAGTTTTTGATATTCAACAATTCCTGTTAAAGAATAATCGCAAAAATCCAAACATTTCTCTATCCAGCCATAAGGTAGATCGGCAGCAACTCCCCCAATACGGAAATAATTATGCATCATTCGCATACCTGTGGCGGCTTCGAATAGATCATATAACAATTCCCTTTCTCTGAAAATATAGAAAAAGGGAGTCTGTGCACCGATATCTGCCATAAAAGGTCCAAGCCATAATAAATGAGAAGCTATACGACTCAGTTCTAGCATAATTATTCTAATGTAACTAGCTCTTTTAGGTACTTGAACGCTTTCTAATCGTTCTGGTGCATTTACTGTTATTGCTTCTGTGAACATAGTGGCTAAATAATCCCACCGTGTTACATAAGGCAAATATTGTATAATTGTTCGATTTTCCGCTATTTTTTCCATCCCTCTATGTAAATAACCCAATATAGGTTCACAATCAATAACATCTTCACCATCGAGAGTAACAATTAGTCGAAGAACACCATGCATTGATGGGTGGTGAGGACCCATATTAACTATCATGAGATCCTTTCTTGTAGCTGGTACAGTCATAACTTTTTTTCCTTAATTCAATTCATTATTCCATGAATTTAGCAAAATGAAGTTTATAAAAATGAAAAATCTAATAACTAAAGAAAAAATTCAAACCAATCTTAAACTTCAAATTAACGAGTTTTTGACTCCCGAATACCCAATTGGTTAATCAATTTCTTATAACGTACTCGATTTTTCTTTGACAAATAATCCAACAGCCGTTGACGTTTTCCCAGAATTTTTCGTAGACCCCTTTGCGATAAAAAATCTTTTTTATGTAATTTTAAATGTGAAGTAAGTCTCTGTATCTTATCAGTGAAACTAAATACTTGAAATTCAACAGATCCACAGTTTTTTTCTTTTTCTTGTCGAATAGCTGAGATGAATGCATTTTTGACCATAAAAACAAATTTTTCTATTTTTTTTTTTCTTTTACGCGGATTTTACCGATCAGGAAAAATTAAAATTTTTATTATACTTGTTATTTCCAGTTATTCGAATTTAGTACAAAAAAAATGTAATTTCTTCATTCTTCATATAGAATTTTTTCTATTCAAATCAAATTGAAAATTTGATTTGGATAGAAAGGAACGATCCATTTTTTTATTTAAGATTTTTCTATTCAGGAAAGAGAATGTTTTTTTCGATAAAAAAATATATATATAATAAATATATAGGAAATACACTATGTTATATTTATTTATATTATTAATATTAATTTATTAAAGAATTCTGAATCGTGGATACATATGTATTCTTGATATACTGAAACGACTGCCATTATTGGTATCAAACCAATAACGATTCATACAAGCTAAATCTTCTAATCTATAATTGGGCCAAAGAAACAGTTTTAATTTAATGAATTTATTTGTATCTGTATTAAGGGGTTTTTCCTTGTTCAAAAACTGTCCACAGTTGTTTATGTTGTTTTGATTACAAAATATTGGATTTCTACCTATAATATTCCAATTTTGAGAATTAAAACAAATGAAAATTCTCAATTCTCTACGACGTCTGGGGGATAGAATATTTTCAGGAACAAGGAAATCATAATAATTTTTGTTTTTAGTCACAAGTGTATTGCTGTGTTGTGCAACAGATTCATGAAATTTTTTTTTATCAACATATTCTTTTTTTATTATGTATTTTCCATGAGTTCGGCGTTTATTCTTATCAACTAATGAAATACCTATGGTTTGATATATAATATATTTTCCATCCCTTTTCATAGATAGGCGAATTGGTTCGATAATAAATATGCCTCTTTTTATCAATTCTGTAAGAGTTAGATCTTTCTGAATCAACATTACATCTAGATGCATTTCTCCTCTTTGAATTGAGGATATAGTCATTTCCTTTGGATCTATCAGTTTAAGTAGAAGACAATATACCTTTATATTATTGATCATTCTTTGATTCAAGGGATCATCCCATCTTAATTGAAAAAGAAAATATTTTTGCAAGAAAAAATTGAGTTCCGTTTCTTTCTTTCTCTTAGATTGTGTTTTTTTTCTACCTTTTTTAATGTCTGCTCCTGTATAATCTGGTTCAACATCTTTTTCATCTTGTTTTCGTAAATCTGATACAAGATTTCTTTGACCTTGTTGTTCATTTTTTTTTTTTTTTACATTGCTCTTTTTACTTGTTTCATAGAAATGAAAATGAAAAATAAGTAATTTGGTAGGTATGATCCACGGTTTCATTTTATACGTATTAAAAAGTAGTACAAATTCTGGGAAAAACCAAGGTTCTAGATTTGATATGGTACGATATAATATTTCTTGATTCATTCCCATCCAATCAAAAAAATAATTTTTTTGTAATTTTTGATAATTTAGATTTTTAGTATTTTTATGAATCTTATGCGTATTGGCCCTGGTCTCAATATCAATATTATTGATAATACAGAAATGGGGAATTTGATAATCAAAAAATTGTCTATCCATATTTTTGTTCGTATCAATGAGAAATCTTTTTTCTAGATAATTATTAATAACTATCCTTATCAATCCATAAAATGGTTCGGGTTTGAGTGTATTGAAATTATATGAAATTTTGTTGTTCTTTACTTCTTGTAATTTGAACATTGACCCATAAATATATGAGTTCTTATTATCCTCAAAATTTATATATTTATATGATAAAAGATCATATCCGTAATGTTTTTTCAATTGGTTTTTTTCTTTTTTATATAAATCTGATTTCGTTGAGTCTTTCTTTTGAATTATACGATGTTGGTTGGCCCTATTTTGCCATTTTTTCGGTACTAAATAAGACCATTTAGTCTGAGATAAATTGTATTGAGAATGACCCCTTAACCACATTTTCCATTTATTCATTCTATACTTATGCATTTTCTTATGCTTTCGTTTGGACCCAAATATTCCTCGTGTTGTACAATAATTCTTTATTATATCTGCAAGAAAAGTATAGGTGTTATGATATTGAAGTACAGATTTAAAAGGATATTTGTTAAGTAATTGATTTTGCGAGAATTTGTAAAATACATATGCTTGAGACAAAGAAGATAAGTCCCAATAAATAGTAGAATTTTTATTGCTAATACAAAAATGAGTATTATTAAAAGTATTATAAAACCACTTTTTTATAGTCAAAATAAAGTTCATTGTATTTTGATTTGTCTTTTCAATTCCTTCTTGATTTGTTTTATCATTATAAATGGATTTAGTTACAATTTTGTTTGTTGATTTAAAGAAAAGTTGTGCATTGATTTTTGGAATCTTAATGATATATAGTAATATATTCATGTATATTTTTTCAATGAAAGATTTTCTAAAATAATGCAATTTACGTATTAATCGGATATTTTTTCTTTTAAATATTTGCCAAATATCCTTCTGTAATTCCGATCTTTTATCATCATAAGTTAAAACCATTTTTTTCTTGTCTTGTGTGATTCCTTCTATTTGACTCTTAATTGTGATTGTCTTATTAGCAAGATCTTTCATTTTTGTTTCGATGAGTGAATAATTTGCATTTACACAATTTAGGGATTGAATTACACTGGTCGATTCGTGAAGAATCTTATTATTTATATTAGAATCTCTTCCATTTTCATTCGGTTCATATATTTTAGCCCTACTCGATTTTAATATGGGTTTTACTTTTTCAAGTTCTTTCATTATTAGGTCTATAAATAGAATTATTTTGATGACCCATCTTTTTTTTTTTTTTGAAACTTTTAGAACCCCATTTCCTCTTTCTTTGAAAACTCTTATAACTTGTAAAAATTTTTTTTTAGCTTTTATCGCTTTTTTTTCGAGTTCTTTAAAAATAGGTTCAAAGAAAGAAGGTCGTTTTCGGGGCGGCCCAAAAGGTAGCTTTGTTTCTCTTCCCCAAACTGTTAAAAAACAAAAATTTTCTTTTTTCTCTTGTTGATCTCTATGATGAAATCGTACCTTAGATCTTTGCCAAGGTTTTAGACAAAAAGGAAATAAAATCTTTATTTGAATACCCTCTCTTAACCAATTTTTGGGAAATTCCGTTTCTGATAATGGAACACCATTATAAGTACATTTAACATGTATTTCTCCATCCCATTCCTTCAAATCCTCGTACCATTCGGGTAATTGCAATAATAACATACGAATAATATTTTTACCTATTATCAATACGGGTAATATAAGATATTTTCTAAGAAAAGAGTGGGTTATTAATATGAAACCTCTTATTGCTTGAGCAAATAGAAATCTCTCCCAAACTTTTGATATTGCTATTCGGTCATTTTCCTCTTTTTTCTCTTCCTTTGTTTTCTCGTTTTCTTTTGTGTGTTCTTGCTCAAAATAAGAAATTTGAGATTCTGAGGTTCTCTCTAACCAATTCTTAATTTTAGATATATCTAAAAACGAAAAAAAAAATGTTTTGTCTATTCGATCCAAACAAAGTGGAGAATGCACATTTGCTTGAAACATTTCCCAGATAATTGTTTTACGTCTTTGAGCACGCATAGATCCTTTGATTATACCACGGCGAAAATCAGATTGTTGTGAGTAACGTATCAAAGTCACCTCGTCTTCTTCATCACTAGTATTACTAGTAGTATTATTAATAGTACTCGAATTAATACTCTGACCGTTATTAGTATAAATTATCACGCGTTTCCCTTTTCTTGACCGAATTTCAGGGTTATCCGTCGATTCTTCTTCATCTTCTTCGTCTTCGAAATCATTTGTTAATTTGTATGACCATCTAGAAACCTTTTTACTAATTTCTTCCATTCCAATAGAATTTTTTCTAATTTTTATTAGATCATTTGGATCGCTTGTAATTACATCGAATAAAAATTTGAAAGATTTTGCTTGACTTTCTGAATCTATTCCTTGCCCATGTTCAAAATAAAATTTCTCAATTGAGGTTAAGGAATTCTCAAAATTCTCAATAGGATTCGATAAAAATTCCTCATCAGAATTATTCTTTTTATGTTCAAATGCTTGAGAATTCTTATGAATATGAAATAGACCATGAATTTTATTTATCCACAATATTTCTATGGAATCCGCTCTTGAAGTTATGAAATCAGTCATGATTTCATGTGAATCTAATTTTTTTATTGTTCCACGATAAGGCCCATTCAAAAAGGGATCATACATTTTGGGCAAATATTCTTGTTCATGCTCATCATCACACAATCTGGTTCTTTTTTCTAGTATATTAAAAGTAAAAGATCCTTTCTCTTTTTCTAGAATTTGTATTCTACTTAGAAATTCGTTCTTTAAGTTGTATTTTTTTTTTTCATTGTTATAAACCCAATAATTATATAGGTCTTCGTGGGATAGTTTTTCTGTCGTGTACAAAGAAATTTTTTGCTCTATCATTTCTGAAAAAGTCGATAAACTAGGCGGATATGTAAAAGAGATTATTTGTTTTCCTTTATTTGGGCATATATAAAAAAAATATTGTGCCATTTCATTTCGTATAGCATTTTCAAACCTATCATTTTTTAAATATCTCAATGGGCGGTTCCAGCGTTTATAATCGAAAAGAAAAGTTACAATAGGTTTTTCAAACCAAAAATAAGTTTTCTCTTCTTTAAGTTTTCCTAATTCCCAATTATCTTGATGGATATCAAGATAAGAATCTTCGTAAACCGGGCTATCTTTGTCTTCTTTAGTGGATCCCTCTTGTTCCTGTTTCGTCTTCTTCGTTTCGTAAGTTGTTTCTACATCGCTTTCTTCCGTTTCTGAGGTTTCTTTCAGTTTCTTAGTACCAATAGGCGATGGCATTCTGCCTAAATAGTAGACACAGGTGATAAATAAGAGAATACTAAAGATTCTAGCCATAGAATTTCTCAATTCTGACACAAGGTACTTATTAGATCGAATCGAATGATTTTGCCGTATCCAGAATAATACCAATCCAACCCATTTCATGAATAAAATGTGACCAATTAACCAACCAACAAAACTACTTGTTACAAATAACATCTTGTTGTTGCATCGAAACATATAAATGTTGACTAATCTGGCTAACGTTGAACTTGGTAAAATGAAATGGTTGAATAATTGCAAAATGAGATTATTCAGGAATACACATTGAATGCTGAGATTACGCATGGAATTTCTGGTAGTAGATCCATAATCAAAAAAGTTTTTGTGATTGTTCCAGAAGAAATGAAACAAAAGATACGGTAGAACTAGGACAGTTATTGTATGAGGTCTACCCAATGCTAGATGCAGAGGCGCATAATAGATCGATATGAACATCATGAGCTGCCCCGTAATAAAACCCGTTGTTGCTGATATCTCCTTCTCGGTTCCTTCTTCCATAACCCGAGCTCGCAGAAGGAAGAGATAAGAGGGCCCTATGGAAAATGTGGTCAGAAATCCATAATAGAGTCCGACCACAACGACCGAATTTATTATCTTCATGCATAAGGATAATAGATTACCTAGTAGAAAAGATTTTAAAATC